GCTAGTGTAGCTTAAATCAAAGCATAACACTGAAGATGTTAAGATGAATCCTAGAAAGATTCCACGGGCATAAAGGTTTGGTCCTGACTTTACTATCAGCTTTAACTCAATTTATACATGCAAGTATCCGCATCCCCGTGAGAATGCCCTCAATCCTCTGTCCGAGAACGAGGAGCAGGCATCAGGCACAACCAATTTTAGCCCAAGACGCCTTGTTAAGCCACACCCCCAAGGGATTTCAGCAGTAATAAATATTAAGCCATAAGTGAAAACTTGACTTAGTTAGAGTTAAAAGGGCCGGTAAAATTCGTGCCAGCCACCGCGGTTATACGAAAGACCCTAGTTGATAAACACGGCGTAAAGGGTGGTTAAGGAAAACAAATAATAAAGCTAAAGACCCTCTAAGCTGTCATACGCATTACGAGAGCGCGAAACCCAAACACGAAAGTAGCTTTAAATATTATTACCTGAACCCACGAAAGCTAAGAAACAAACTGGGATTAGATACCCCACTATGCTTAGCTATAAACTTAGATGTATTTCTACAAAAACATCCGCCTGGGTACTACGAGCACAGCTTAAAACCCAAAGGACTTGGCGGTGTCTCAGACCCACCTAGAGGAGCCTGTTCTAGAACCGATAACCCCCGTTAAACCTCACCACTTCTTGTTTTCCCCGCCTATATACCGCCGTCGTCAGCTTACCCTGTGAAGGTCCAACAGTAAGCAAAACGGGCCCGCCCAAAAACGTCAGGTCGAGGTGTAGCGTACGAAGTGGGAAGAAATGGGCTACATTTTCTACACACGTAGAATATTACGAATGACATACTGAAATAAATGTCTGAAGGTGGATTTAGCAGTAAAAATCAAACAGAGCGTCCTTTTGAATTAGGCTCTGAGACGCGCACACACCGCCCGTCACTCTCCCCACATTTATAACCATTAAATATATAATAAAATACATAACTACACGGGGAGGCAAGTCGTAACATGGTAAGTGTACCGGAAGGTGCACTTGGAACAATCAGGACGTGGCTGAGATAGTTAAGCATCTCCCTTACACCGAGAAGACATCCATGCAAGTTGGATCGCCCTGAGCTAAACAGCTAGCTTAAACACCAAAATTATATATCAATATTAAAAATCTTTACAAGACTACAACAGCCCAAATTAAAACATTTTACCGCCCAAGTATGTGAGACAGAAAAGGCACAACATAAAGCTATAGAAAAAGTACCGCAAGGGAACGCTGAAAGAGAAATGAAACAAATCATTAAAGCCCTACAAAGCAGAGATTAAACCTCGTACCTTTTGCATCATGATTTAGCTAGCCCTTCTGAGCAAAGAGTACTTTAGTTCAAAACCCCGAAACTACGTGAGCTACCCCGAAACAGCCTATCAATTAGGGCCAACCCGTCTCTGTGGCAAAAGAGTGGGAAGATTTCCGGGTAGAGGTGACAAACCTACCGAACCTAGTTATAGCTGGTTACCTAAGAAATGAATAAAAGTTCAGCCTCACACTCCTTACCTCAAAAATAAATTTAAATCACACGAGACAAAGAAACATGTGAGAGTTAGTCAAAAGAGGTACAGCTCTTTTGAAATAGGACACAACCTCACCAGGAGGTTAAAGATTACATTAAATAAGATAAAACCGCTTTAGTGGGCCTAAAAGCAGCCACCAAAACAGAAAGCGTTAAAGCTCTGGCGGAATAAAAATCCATTATCCAAATATATTATCTAAAACCCCTAACCTTATTAGGTCACTCCATGCCTACATGGAAGAAACACTGCTAAAATGAGTAATAAGAAAGAATCCCTTTCTCCTAGCTTACGTGTATATTAGATCGGACCAACCACTAATAATTATCGAACCCAATAAAAGAGGGTAATGTGAACACCTAAAACATCAAGAAAATCTCACATAAAATAATCGTTAAACCTACACCGGAAAGCCTACATAGGAAAGACTAAAAGAAAAGGAAGGAACTCGGCAAATACATAAGCCTCGCCTGTTTACCAAAAACATCGCCTCCTGCAAAAATCAACGTATAGGAGGTCTTGCCTGCCCAGTGACAAGTTAAACGGCCGCGGTATTTTGACCGTGCGAAGGTAGCGCAATCACTTGTCTTTTAAATGAAGACCTGTATGAATGGTGGAACGAGGGCTTAACTGTCTCCCCTTTCAAGTCAATGAAATTGATCTGCCCGTGCAGAAGCGGACATAAAACTACAAGACGAGAAGACCCTTTGGAGCTTAAGACTTAAGATCAACTATGTCAAGAACCTCCAACAAATTAAACTAAATAGCAACTGATCCCTGTCTTCGGTTGGGGCGACCGCGGGAGAAAACAAAGCTCCCACGCGGACCGGGATTATATCCTAAAACTAAGAGAGACATCTCTAAGGCACAGAATTTCTGACCATAAAGATCCGGCTCTATGCCGATCAACGGACCAAGTTACCCTAGGGATAACAGCGCAATCCCCTTTAAGAGTCCATATCGACAAGGGGGTTTACGACCTCGATGTTGGATCAGGACATCCTAATGGTGCAGCCGCTATTAAGGGTTCGTTTGTTCAACGATTAAAGTCCTACGTGATCTGAGTTCAGACCGGAGCAATCCAGGTCAGTTTCTATCTGTAATGCTACTTTTCCTAGTACGAAAGGACCGGAAAAAGGGGGCCCATATTATTAATACGCCCCACCTCTATTTAATGTAATCAACTAAATTAAATAATGAGGGGCATAACCCTAAAATCAAGATAAGATTATTAAGATGGCAGAGCCCGGTAATTGCAAAAGGCCTAAGCCCTTTCCCCCGGAGGTTCAAATCCTCCTCTTAATTATGATAGGACTTCTAATTACATACTTAATTAACCCCCTAGCCTATATCGTGCCCGTATTATTAGCAGTCGCCTTCCTAACCCTAATTGAACGTAAAGTATTAGGTTATATACAACTTCGTAAAGGCCCTAACGTAGTAGGACCATATGGACTATTACAACCAATTGCAGACGGCATCAAACTATTTATTAAAGAACCCGTACGTCCCTCAACATCCTCTCCCTTTCTATTTCTAGCCACCCCTATATTAGCTCTCACCCTAGCCCTAACCCTATGAGCACCTATACCTATACCACACTCAATAACAGACTTAAACCTAGGCATATTATTTATCTTAGCCCTTTCAAGTCTAGCAGTATACTCCATTCTAGGTTCAGGCTGAGCTTCTAATTCAAAATATGCCTTAATTGGAGCTCTACGAGCAGTAGCTCAAACCATCTCCTACGAAGTTAGTCTAGGATTAATTTTATTATCAATTATTATCTTCACAGGAGGATTCACTCTTCAAATATTTAATACAACTCAAGAAGCAACATGATTAATCATTCCAGCCTGGCCCCTAGCCGCTATATGATATATTTCCACCCTAGCAGAAACAAATCGAGCCCCTTTTGACCTTACAGAAGGAGAATCAGAACTTGTCTCTGGTTTCAACGTAGAATATGCCGGAGGGCCCTTCGCTCTCTTCTTCTTGGCCGAATACGCTAACATTCTATTAATAAACACCCTATCAGCTATCCTATTTCTAGGTGCAACCCACAACATTATTATACCAGAAATTACATCAATCAATATCATAACAAAAGCTGCCTTACTATCCATATTATTTCTATGAGTTCGCGCATCATACCCTCGATTCCGATATGATCAACTAATACATCTAGTATGAAAAAACTTCTTGCCCCTCACACTAGCCCTAATTCTATGACATCTTGCCCTACCCATTGCACTAATAGGTCTACCACCCCAATTATAACCAAAGGAGCTGTGCCTGAATGCCCAAGGACCACTTTGATAGAGTGAATTATGGAGGTTAAAATCCCCCCAGCTCCTTAGAAAGAAGGGACTCGAACCCATATTGTGGAGATCAAAACCCCAAGTGTTTCCATTACACCACTTCCTAGTAAGATCAGCTAAATTAAGCTTTTGGGCCCATACCCCAAAAATGTAGGTTAAAATCCTTCTCTTACCAATGAGCCCATATATTATTATAATTTTAGTATCCAGCCTGGGCCTAGGCACATCCCTAACATTCATAAGCTCCCACTGACTCCTAGCCTGAATAGGACTCGAAATCAACACCCTAGCAATCCTACCATTAATAGCACAACATCACCATCCACGAGCAGTAGAAGCAACCACCAAATATTTCCTAGCACAAGCAGCTGCAGCAGCAACAATTTTATTTGCCAGCACCATCAATGCCTGAGCAACAGGAGAATGAAACATCAACTGCTTAACCCACCCCCTAGCAACTACACTCGCTACAATAGCCTTAGCACTAAAAGTAGGCCTAGCCCCAATACATTTCTGAATACCTCCCGTAATACAAGGACTAGACCTCACAACAGGACTTATCATGGCTACCTGACAAAAACTAGCACCCTTCGCCCTAATTATTCAAATAGCATCATTCACCCACCCCCAACTATTAACAATCTTAGGACTTATATCAGTATTCATTGGAGGATGAGGAGGCCTAAACCAAACTCAACTACGAAAAATTCTAGCCTATTCATCAATTGCCCACCTCGGATGGATAATTATAATTGTACAACTAAAACCACAACTAACTATCCTAACATTATGCTTATATATTATTATAACAACAGCAACTTTCCTAACATTTAAATTAATAAATACCACAAAGATTAACACATTAGCAACAAGCTGAGCCAAAGCCCCTATCCTGACAGCAACCGCCGCCCTCGCTTTACTCTCACTAGGTGGACTCCCTCCACTAACAGGCTTCATGCCAAAATGACTAATCCTACAAGAACTTACTATACAAGGACTACCCCTTACTGCAACAATAATAGCCCTAAGTGCACTACTAAGCCTATATTTCTATCTACGACTGTGCTACTCTATAACCCTCACAATAGCCCCAAACACAAACAACTCTCTAACCCCCTGACGCTTACAAAACACACAAAACAAAAACCTATTAGCCATTACAATAATTATAACCCTCATACTACTTCCCCTCACCCCTCTTGCCCAAATACTTATCAACTAGAGACTTAGGATAATATCAGACCAAAAGCCTTCAAAGCTTTAAGTAGGAGTTAAAATCTCCTAGTCTCTGTTTAAGACTTGCGGGACTCTATCCCACATCTTCTGAATGCAACTCAGACACTTTAATTAAGCTAAAGCCTTACTAGATGAGAAGGCCTCGATCCTACAAACTCCTAGTTAACAGCTAGACGCTCAAGCCAGCGAGCATTCATCTACTTTCCCGCCTCCTTTCAAAAAGGCGGGAAAGCCCCGGCAGGTAACTAACCTGCATCTTCGGATTTGCAATCCGATGTGTTGTACACCACAAGACTTGATAGAAAAAGGACTCAAACCTTTGTACATGGAGCTACAATCCACCGCCTAAACTCTCGGCCATCCTACCTGTGACAATCACACGCTGATTCTTCTCAACTAATCATAAAGACATTGGTACCCTTTACTTAGTATTTGGTGCTTGAGCCGGAATAGTTGGCACAGCCCTCAGCCTATTAATTCGGGCTGAGTTAGCCCAACCCGGAGCCCTTCTGGGGGATGACCAGATTTATAACGTCATTGTTACTGCTCATGCCTTCATCATAATTTTCTTTATAGTAATACCAATTATAATTGGAGGCTTTGGTAACTGACTTGTACCACTAATAATTGGAGCACCAGATATGGCATTTCCTCGAATAAATAATATAAGCTTCTGACTACTTCCCCCATCTTTCCTATTGTTATTAGCCTCTTCAGGAGTTGAAGCCGGAGCAGGTACAGGATGAACTGTCTACCCCCCTCTTGCCGGAAATCTCGCACACGCGGGAGCCTCTGTAGACTTAACCATCTTTTCCCTTCATCTCGCAGGTGTCTCTTCCATTCTAGGAGCAATTAATTTTATTACAACCATTATTAATATGAAACCCCCTGCTATTTCCCAATACCAAACCCCTTTATTTGTTTGAGCCGTTCTAATTACAGCTGTACTTCTACTATTATCCCTACCAGTTTTGGCTGCCGGCATTACAATACTTTTAACGGACCGTAATCTTAATACAACATTCTTTGACCCAGCCGGAGGAGGAGACCCTATCCTTTATCAACACTTGTTCTGATTCTTTGGCCACCCAGAAGTATACATTCTAATTCTTCCGGGATTCGGAATAATTTCCCACATTGTAGCCTACTATTCAGGGAAAAAAGAACCCTTTGGGTATATAGGAATAGTTTGAGCTATAATGGCCATCGGTTTATTAGGCTTTATCGTATGAGCTCATCACATATTTACAGTAGGAATGGATGTAGATACTCGAGCATACTTCACATCTGCAACAATAATTATTGCAATTCCTACAGGTGTAAAAGTATTCAGCTGACTTGCTACCTTACATGGAGGATCCATCAAATGAGAAACTCCTATACTTTGGGCCCTTGGTTTTATTTTCCTATTTACTGTAGGAGGACTTACAGGAATCGTATTAGCCAACTCATCCCTAGACATTGTGCTTCATGATACATACTACGTAGTAGCCCATTTTCACTACGTCCTATCAATAGGAGCCGTATTTGCTATTATAGGAGCTTTCGTACACTGATTCCCTCTATTTACAGGCTACACAATACATGACACCTGAACAAAAATCCACTTCGGAACAATATTTGTAGGAGTTAACCTTACCTTCTTCCCCCAACACTTCCTAGGCTTAGCTGGTATACCACGACGATACTCAGACTATCCAGACGCCTACTCACTATGAAACATTATTTCATCAATTGGCTCCCTAATCTCCCTAGTAGCAGTCGTAATATTCCTTTATATTTTATGAGAAGCTTTCACTGCTAAACGAGAAGTATTATCCGTAGAATTAACCTCCACAAACGTAGAATGGTTGCACGGATGCCCTCCACCTTACCACACATTTGAAGAACCAGCATTCGTACAAGTACGAACAAATTAACGAGAAAGGAAGGAATCGAACCCCCGTAAACTAGTTTCAAGCCAGTCACATAACCGCTCTGTCACTTTCTTCTATAAGATACTAGTAAAAAATATTACATTGCCTTGTCAAGGCAAAATTGTAGGTTAAAATCCTGCGTATCTTAAGCTTAACGGCTTAATGGCACATCCCTCACAATTAGGATTCCAAGACGCGGCCTCCCCTGTAATAGAAGAACTTCTCCACTTCCACGACCATGCCTTAATAATCGTTTTCCTAATTAGCACCCTAGTACTATATATTATTGTTGTAATAGTTACCACCAAACTTACTAACAAATATATCTTAGATTCTCAAGAAATTGAAATCGTATGAACAATTTTACCTGCTGTAATCTTAATTCTGATTGCCCTTCCATCCCTTCGAATCCTTTACCTAATAGATGAAGTAAATGATCCTCATTTAACCGTAAAAGCTATAGGACACCAATGATACTGAAGCTACGAATATACAGATTATGAAAATCTAGCCTTCGACTCATACATAGTCCCAACACAAGATCTAATCCCAGGCCAATTTCGACTACTTGAAACCGACCATCGAATAGTAATTCCTATAGAATCCCCAATTCGAGTCCTTGTATCAGCTGAAGACGTACTACACTCCTGAGCTGTTCCAGCATTAGGAGTTAAAATAGATGCCGTACCAGGACGACTAAACCAAACATCCTTTATTACCTCCCGCCCAGGAGTATTTTATGGACAATGTTCCGAAATCTGCGGGGCCAACCACAGCTTTATGCCAATTGTTGTAGAAGCAGTTCCTCTAGAACATTTTGAAAATTGATCCTCCCTTATGCTTGAAGACGCCTCACTAAGAAGCTAAGTAGGGTTTAGCGTTAGCCTTTTAAGCTAAAAATTGGTGCCCCCCAACCACCCTTAGTGACATGCCACAATTGAACCCCGCCCCATGATTTGCAATCCTTGTGTTCTCATGACTAATTTTTCTAACAGTAATTCCTCACAAAGTATTAAACCACACATTTACAAATGAAGTTACAGCACTCAGCGCTGAAACCCTTAAATCAGACACCTGAAACTGACCATGGCACTAAACCTATTTGATCAATTTATAAGCCCCACATACCTTGGAATTCCTCTAATTGCTATTGCACTAACCTTACCTTGAATATTAGTACCTACCCCAACCAATCGTTATCAAAACAACCGTCTAGTATCTCTTCAAAGCTGATTTATTAAAACATTTACACAACAACTACTATTACCCATTAATCAAGGGGGACATAAATGAGCAATAATTCTAGCCTCATTAATAATCTTCATTTTAACACTTAATGTCCTAGGCTTATTACCATATACTTTCACACCAACAACACAACTATCCCTAAATATAGGCCTGGCCGTTCCACTCTGACTAGCAACCGTAATTATTGGTATACGAAATCAACCAACAGCAGCACTAGGTCATCTACTACCAGAAGGCACTCCAGTCCCATTAATCCCAGTATTAATTATCATCGAAACAATTAGTTTATTTATTCGACCTTTAGCACTAGGAGTACGATTAACAGCTAACCTCACAGCTGGTCACTTACTAATTCAACTAATCTCAACCGCCACAATCACATTAATGCCTATAATAACTACAGTAGCTACGCTTACCGCTATCCTATTAGTATTACTAACACTACTAGAAGTAGCAGTAGCCGTAATCCAAGCTTACGTATTTGTTCTCCTACTAAGCCTATATCTACAAGAAAACGTCTAATGGCCCACCAAGCACATGCATATCATATGGTAGATCCTAGCCCATGGCCCCTAACCGGCGCAGTAGCTGCTCTCTTAATAACATCAGGCCTAGCAATCTGATTCCATTTCCACTCAACAACCTTAATAACACTAGGACTAGTACTATTACTCCTAACCATATATCAATGATGACGAGACATTGTACGGGAAGGCACCTTTCAAGGCCACCACACACCTCCTGTACAAAAAGGTTTACGATACGGCATAATCCTTTTCATTACATCAGAAGTTTTCTTCTTCCTAGGATTTTTCTGAGCATTTTATCACTCCAGTCTTGCCCCTACACCAGAACTTGGAGGATGCTGACCCCCCACTGGAGTTACAACCTTAGACCCCTTTGAAGTCCCATTACTTAACACCGCCGTTCTCTTAGCATCAGGAGTAACTGTCACATGAGCCCACCACAGCCTAATAGAAGGAGAACGCAAACAAGCCATTCAATCCCTTACCCTTACAATTCTACTAGGTATGTACTTCACTGCCCTTCAAGCTATAGAATATTATGAAGCTCCCTTCACCATTGCAGATGGAGTATATGGCTCAACATTCTTTGTAGCAACAGGCTTCCATGGACTTCATGTCATTATTGGATCATCCTTCCTAGCTGTCTGCCTTCTACGACAAGTACAATACCATTTCACATCAGAACATCACTTTGGATTTGAAGCAGCTGCCTGATACTGACATTTCGTAGATGTTGTATGATTATTCCTTTATGTCTCTATTTACTGATGAGGATCATATCTTTCTAGTATTCAAAGTTAGTACGAGTGACTTCCAATCACCTAGTCTTGGTTAAAATCCAAGGAAAGATAATGAATTTAATTATAGTTATAATAGCTATCTCCACAGCCCTTTCCATAATCCTAGCTCTAGTTTCATTCTGACTACCCCAAATAAACCCTGATACAGAAAAGCTATCACCCTACGAATGCGGTTTCGACCCCCTTGGATCAGCACGCCTACCCTTTTCCCTGCGTTTCTTCCTAATCGCTATCCTATTTTTATTATTTGATCTAGAAATTGCCCTCCTACTACCACTACCATGAGGAAACCAATTACCAGACCCATCATACACTCTTCTATGGGCCGCAACTGTGCTAATTCTACTTACATTAGGCCTAGTTTATGAATGAATTCAAGGAGGCCTAGAATGAGCTGAATAGGGAATTAGTCCAAACACAAGACCTCTAATTTCGGCTTAGAAAACCACGGTTAAAATCCGTGATTCCCTTATGACACCCGTATACTTTACCTTTACCTCAGCATTTACCCTCGGGCTAACAGGCCTAGCATTCCACCGTAATCACTTAATATCAGCATTACTCTGCTTAGAAGGAATAATATTATCCTTATTCCTAGCCCTAGCCCTTTGAATGTTACAATTAGAAGCTACCGCCTTTTCTGCCGCACCTATTATACTACTAGCCTTTTCAGCCTGTGAAGCCAGTGCAGGTCTAGCATTGCTAGTTGCTACAGCTCGAACTCACGGAACAGACCACCTACAAGCCCTCAACCTCCTACAATGCTAAAAATCTTGATCCCCACAATTATGCTGTTTCCCACTATTTGAATAACTACTCCAAAATGATTATGAACCACTACAACTTTTCAAAGTTTCACCATTGCCCTAATTAGCCTTACTTGACTAAAATACCCTTTAGAAACAGGTTGAACCTCATCCAACCATTACATAGGCACAGATCCTTTATCAACCCCCCTACTAGTTCTCACTTGCTGATTGCTTCCCCTTATAATTTTAGCCAGCCAAAATCACATCAAAATAGAACCCGTAAACCGCCAACGAACCTACATTACCCTCTTAACCTCCCTACAAACATTTTTAATTATGGCATTCGGAGCTACAGAAATTATTATATTTTATATTATATTTGAAGCAACCCTCATCCCAACACTAATTATTATTACCCGATGAGGTAATCAAGCCGAACGATTAAGTGCAGGTACTTACTTTTTATTTTACACCTTAACCGGCTCCTTACCCCTACTAGTAGCCCTCCTACTACTACACACTGATCTAGGAACCCTATCAATAATAACTATTCAATATTCCCAACCTCTAAACCTTTATACCTGAGGAGACAAAATCTGATGAGCCGGCTGTTTAATCGCATTCCTAGTAAAAATACCATTATATGGCATTCACTTATGATTACCTAAAGCCCATGTAGAAGCTCCCGTAGCAGGCTCAATAGTTCTAGCAGCAATTCTATTAAAACTAGGAGGATATGGAATAATACGAATAATAATTATCCTTGATCCATTATCAAAAGACTTAGTATACCCCATTATTGCCTTAGCCCTTTGAGGTGTAATTATAACAGGCTCTATTTGTATACGACAAACAGACCTAAAATCACTAATTGCCTATTCATCTGTTAGCCACATAGGCTTAGTGGCAGGGGGAATTCTAATTCAAACACCATGAGGTTTTACAGGAGCATTAGTACTAATAATTGCCCATGGCCTAGTATCCTCTGCCCTATTCTGTCTAGCCAACACCACCTACGAACGAACCCATAGCCGAACTATAGTATTAGCCCGAGGCCTACAAATTATCTTTCCATTAACAGCCACCTGATGATTCATCGCTAACTTAGCAAACCTAGCACTACCCCCTCTACCCAATTTAATAGGAGAACTAATAATTATTACTACAATATTCAATTGATCTCCATGAACTCTTATTTTAACGGGGGCAGGAACTCTCATCACTGCAGCCTACTCCCTATATTTATTTTTAATAACACAACGAGGACCCCTCCCACAACATATCATTAACCTACAACCCTTCCATACACGAGAACACTTATTAATAATTCTTCATCTCCTACCTGTTATTCTCCTTGTTACAAAACCCGAAATTATATGAGGTTGATGATACTGTAGATATAGTTTAACACAAAACATTAGATTGTGGTTCTAAAAATAGAGGTTAAATTCCTCTTATCCACCGAAAGAGGCCAGAGGCAATAAGGACTGCTAATCCCTATCACCATGGTTAAATTCCATGGCTCATTCAAACGCTTCTAAAGGATAATAGTTCATCCGTTGGTCTTAGGAACCAAAAACTCTTGGTGCAACTCCAAGTAGCAGCTATGGTAAACACTATTATAACTACTACTCTACTATTAACCTTAACAACCCTCATTTGACCCCTAATTACAACACTTAGTCCCAAACCTATAAAACAAGATTGAGCCCTTAAATATGCCAAAACAGCAGTAAGTACTGCATTCTTCATTAATATTATTCCCCTACTAATTTTTTTAGACCAAGGTACAGAAACTATCATTACCACATGAAACTGAATAAATATTTCAAGCTTTGACATTAACATTAGCTTTAAATTTGATCATTACTCATTAATCTTTACACCAGTAGCTTTATATGTCACATGATCAATTTTAGAATTTGCATCATGATATATACACTCTGATCCCTACCTAAACCGATTTTTCAAGTACTTACTATTATTCCTAGTAGCAATAATCATTCTTGTTACTGCAAATAATATATTCCAATTATTTATCGGTTGGGAAGGAGTAGGAATTATATCATTTCTACTCATTGGCTGATGACACGGCCGAGCCGACGCCAACACAGCAGCTCTACAAGCAGTTATTTATAATCGAGTAGGAGACGTAGGCCTAATTCTAGCTATAGCTTGAATTGCAATAAACCTTAACTCATGAGAAATCCCCCAAATCTTCATTTTATCTAAAAATTTTGATATAACTCTACCTTTAATAGGAATTATTCTAGCTGCTACCGGAAAATCTGCACAATTTGGCTTACACCCCTGACTACCCTCCGCCATAGAAGGCCCAACCCCAGTATCAGCACTACTACACTCAAGCACTATAGTGGTTGCCGGCATTTTCTTACTAATCCGACTACACCCTTTAATAGAAAATAATCAGCTAGCATTAACTACCTGCCTATGCCTAGGAGCCCTAACAACTCTTTTTACCGCTACCTGCGCCCTCACCCAAAATGATATTAAAAAAATTGTAGCATTCTCAACATCAAGCCAACTAGGTTTAATAATAGTTACCATTGGACTTAATCAACCCCAACTAGCCTTCCTCCACATTTGCACTCACGCTTTCTTTAAAGCTATACTCTTCATATGTTCAGGATCCATCATCCACAGTCTAAATGATGAACAAGACATCCGAAAAATAGGAGGCCTACACAAACTAATACCATTCACCTCCTCTTGCCTCATCATTGGAAGCCTAGCCCTAACAGGCATGCCTTTCTTAGCAGGATTCTTCTCAAAAGATGCAATTATTGAAGCCCTCAATACCTCCCACCTAAACGCCTGAGCCCTAACCCTAACACTAATTGCCACATCTTTCACTGCAGTATACAGCCTACGAGTCATCTTCTTCGTAACTATAGGCTCACCTCGATTCCCCACTCTATCACCAATCAATGAAAACCACCAAACACTAACTGCACCTATCGAACGCCTAGCCTGAGGAAGCATCATTGCAGGCCTAATCCTCACCCTAAACTTCCTACCATCAAAAACCCCAACTATAACAATACCACTTTCACTTAAACTTGCCGCATTACTAGTCACAATTACAGGCCTAATCATTGCACTATCCCTAGCTACAGCAACCACCAAACAAATCAAAATCACACCCTCACTACTGTTACATAATTTCTCAAATATGCTAGGATTCTTTCCACCCATTATTCATCGTATAATACCTAAACTAAACCTTTTACTTGGCAAACAAGCAACTAAATTTGACCGACAATGACTAGAAATTGGGCCAAAAGGCTTACATCCTGCACACCACTATATTTCTACACTTTCTGACAAAACTAATATTAACATTATTAAAGTTTACCTAACTTCCTACCTAATCTCAATCACCCTAGCCATTACTCTTCTATTCACATTTTAAACTGCTCGAAGCGCCCCCCGGCTTAAACCACGCGTTAACTCCAATACTACAAAAAGACACAACAATAAGACCCACGCACAAACAACTAACATTCCACCCCCAACAGAATATATTAAAGAAACTCCACCCACATCTCCACGCACCATAAAAAATTCTTTAAATTCATCCACAACAACCCAACCTCCATAACCACTTCAAAATCATCATCCCACTACTCCTACTACAAACAAATATATTATAACATAAGCCTTTACCGAACCAACTCCTCATGTTTCAGGAAAAGGCTCAGAAGCTAAAGCTGCCGAATAAGCAAACACTACTAACATACCCCCCAAATAAATTAAAAATAACATTAAACCAATTAATGACCCACCATGTCCCACCAAAACAACACATCCAACCCCAGCTGCTACTGCTAACCCCAAAGCTGCAAAATACGGTGCAGGATTAGAAGCAACTCCTACCAAACCCACCACCAAACTTAATAAAAGAAGATCAAGAAAATACATCATAATTCTTACCAGGATTTTAACCAGGACTAATGACTTGAAAAACCACCGTTGTAATTCAACTATAAGAACTCATGGTCATCCGAAAAACACACCCCCTATTCAAAATTGTTAACGACGCACTAATTGATCTCCCCGCCCCCTCCAATATTTCCGCATGATGAAATTTTGGATCCCTACTATTACTTTGTTTAATAATACAAATCTTAACAGGACTATTCCTAGCCATACATTACACATCAGACATTTCAACCGCCTTTTCATCAGTCGCTCATATCTGTCGAGACGTAAACTACGGATGAATCATCCGGAACCTCCACGCCAACGGAGCCTCCTTCTTCTTCATCTGCATTTATCTACACATCGGACGAGGCCTATACTATGGATCCTACTTATATAAAGAAACCTGAAACATTGGAGTAATTTTATTACTACTTGTAATAATAACAGCATTCGTCGGATATGTTCTACCATGAGGACAAATATCTTTCTGAGGTGCAACAGTAATTACAAACCTCCTATCAGCAGTCCCTTATATGGGCGATATACTAGTACAATGAATTTGAGGCGGCTTTTCTGTTGATAACGCAACACTAACACGATTCTTCGCATTTCACTTTCTATTACCATTCGCAGTTGTAGCAGCCACACTTCTACATGCCCTTTTCCTACATGAAACCGGCTCAAACAATCCACTAGGATTAAACTCCGACGCAGACAAAATCTCCTTCCATCCATACTTTTCTTACAAAGACATTCTAGGATTTATTCTCCTATTAACAGCCCTAGCATCTCTTGCACTATTTTCACCTAACCTTTTAGGAGACCCAGAAAATTTCACTCCAGCCAACCCCCTAGTTACCCCTCCCCACATTAAACCAGAATGATACTTCCTATTTGCATACGCCATCCTACGTTCCATCCCCAATAAACTAGGAGGAGTCCTTGCCCTATTATTCTCCATTCTAGTACTCATGGTTGTACCCCTACTACACACATCCAAACAACAAGGACTAACCTTCCGCCCCATCGCTCAATTTATATTCTGAGTACTAGTAGCAGACGTAATAATCCTTACATGAATTGGAGGTATACCAGTCGAACACCCATTCATCATCATTGGCCAAATCGCCTCCGTCCTATATTTCTCACTATTCCTAATCTTAAACCCATTAACAGGATGATTAGAAAACAAACTCCTAAATCCTCAATGCCCTAGTAGCTTAGCCATTAAAGCGCCGGTCTTGTAATCCGGAGACCGAAGGTTAAAATCCTTCCTAGTGCCAGAAAAGAGAGATTTTAACTCCCACCCCTAACTCCCAAAGCTAGGATTCTAAACTAAACTATTTTCTGTTAACAGCATGTTCCTACATGCATTAATTTACTATGGTATAGTACATAATATGCATAACTCAACCCTATGCTTTAGTACATAACATGCATAATTTTACATAATGGACTAAATTCATTAAGTTAAGTTGGCCATATCATTTACTTAGTACTTTCTCTACATCAACTAGTCACATAACCACTACATACATATGCCACCTATTGAAACTCCACTAGAACTCCCGTGGACCGGAAGAAATTGCCTACCTCAAATAACTGCATGTTCCAATAATTCCTATGTTTAAACAACGGTTCTTTTAATTAGACTCCATTAATGTAGTAAGAGACCACCAACCCTATATACCTTAATGTACGGACTCCTTGATAGGGTCAGGGGCAAAACTTGTGGGGGTTTCACAATATGCACTATTACTGGCATCTGGTTCCTATTTCAGGGCCATTCGTTTCCAGCACCCACTCACTGTGAATTTTCCTGGCATAAGTTATTGGTAGGACTTCTTTATAGCACAAACTCCCCAAGCAAAGCGTTCATTTAAAGGCATTCATTCTTTTTTTGGGATCACTTTCACTTGGCATATTTCATGCATCAATCCTAACTAGTCCCATCAAGGGAGTCCATTTCCTTGCTTAACGAATATTGTATGTGTGCCTTAATGACATAACACTAAAGATCCACAGATATGTATTTCTAGTGCATACCCTTGTCCTTAATTCCACATACTACCCTAAGATTCCCCCTCCTTTCGCGCGCGATAAACCCCCCTACCCCCTAATGCCGAAAGAGTCCTAAGTTATCCTGTTAAACCCCTAAACCAGGTTAGGCCCGACCAGCATCATCAACTAGTTATGATATGTGTTGATATATAGTGTTACAAATTTGAATTATATTATATA